ACCTATTACGAAATCTAACAAACATGGAAGGAGTGAAAATGAAAGGCAAAGTTTGATAAGATTACTCTTTCTAAAATAGATTGGATAGAATTGAAAAATCAAATAAATGATCAAAATAGAAATCCTTTTCGAACTTTCTTCCTTAATGATTCAAAAAGAGTTTCCATTTTGCATGAATTTATACAAGCGAATTCTTATTATTCGTTTATAAGTTGAGTTGATAATTTAGTCACGATTTGCTCAATCAATCCGTTGATTGCAAGCTCAGGATGGGTAGATGTCGTAGATGATGAACCAATTTCTTTTTATCTGCTTCTTACTTTATCTTGTTGAGTATTTTCTATACTCATAGATGAATTCAAAACTTTCAATTGGTACTTTTGTTTATCTCCTCTTTTTAGTTTGCAAAAATGGAAACTTAGGTAAGTGCTTTTTTATAAACATATGTCAAAAAGACCCTATTTCAGTTAGCTCCTTCATGCCTACGATAACTAGTTATTTCGGGTTTCTACTAGCGGCTTTAACTATAACCTCAGCTTTATATATCGGGCTGAGCAAAATACGCCTTATTTGAAATTCATATTTGAACTGCCCAAAACTCAGAAAAAGAAATCTTTCTACTAAATTCTATGGACTCTATAATTACTTACCCTATCAATTGCCAGTTCTTAGTCATTGAGATTGATGGTAATTCAGATTACTATTTAAGTATAGATATTACCTCTTTTTTCTCCTTTCAAACAAATTCAAATGATTGAAGTTTTTCTATTTGGAATCGTGTTAGGCCTAATTCCTATTACTTTGGCTGGATTATTTGTAACTGCATATTTACAATACAGGCGCGGCGATCAGTTGGACCTTTGATTCATTAACATCGCGTTTTTTGATTCACCTCTTCCTTTCTTGAATCTCCGGGAGGTCAAATTGATATGCCTGTTCAAATTAGTGAAACTTTTGAAAGCTAAGAAGAACGGACTCGCGCTCTGTAGGAGTTGAACCTACGACATCGGGTTTTGGAGACCCACGTTCTACCAAACTGAACTAAGAGCGCTTTCTTAGCCAAAAAGATAAGACTGGAAACAAAAGGATTGGATTCTTAGGGATGACAGGATTTGAACCTGTGACATTTTGTACCCAAAACAAACGCGCTACCAAGCTGCGCTACATCCCTCCAATTAGCCTACAGTGTCATTGTAGAGAATTCCTGTCTTGTTTTCCACAGCATTTTTTCTTCTAGAATATTCATAAAATACTTCTATCCAGATGAAAGATGGAACGGAACCCGTCCAAAAATTCAATGAGTATTTTGAGGAAATGCTCGCGAAGAAAAGGACGTTTTTATGTTATGTTTTAAGAAAAAGATTTCCTTATTGTACATTTAACTTTGAATTAGGGATTCCGTGTACTATTATAGTACTATTATAGTACAATTCTAAGTGGTCCGTAACTCCATACGCATTTGATCATATATGTATTATTATGTAACGAAGGGGGTTTTTCAATGCGATATCTAAAAACATATCTTTCCGTGGCACCGGTACTAAGTACTCTATGGTTCGGGTCTTTAGCAGGTCTATTGATAGAGATTAATCGTTTTTTCCCGGATGCATTGACATTCCCCTTTTTTTCATTCTAGTTATTGTTCATTCTACTAATTGACGTGGGAACTAATAAAGAACATTAGAGATATAATGAAATATCTCTTACTAATCAGTCTTCCCCCTCTATTTCTCTTTTCTCTTTTTTCTAATTTTTAGAAAAAGGGAGGAAAGAGAAAGAATAAAAGTGGATTCAACGCCTGTGGGACTCGGATTCGAATTCAAATTCTCGAATATAATCTAATAAGAGAGAAATGGAAGTCGAATCTAAAATGTGGGTCTAGGAAAGAGTATTATACACGATACTTATTGTATCTACTGTAATTTGAAATACTGTGATTTGTAATATCGTTTAGAAATCTTTCTATCTTATTTTAAGATATTGATTGCAGCAAAATTTCTCATAATTTGATTTCAAGTTAGTAACTTATATTTTTTTCTTTCTTCTTCTTCCTTTCGTATCAAAAGAAGAAGAGTTGAGTAAATTAAAAATCCAAGGGAGGTTCATGGCCAAGGGTAAGGATATCCGAATAACCGTTATTTTGGAATGTACTACTTGTGTTCGAAAGGGTGCTAATAAGGAATCAACAGGTATTTCCCGATATATTACTAAAAAGAACCGACACAATACGCCTAATCGATTGGAATTGAGAAAATTCTGTCGGTATTGTTACAAACATACGATTCACGAGGAGATATAGCTCGAAACGAGCACTTGCACCCTTCCGAGGAGGGGGAAAAATAATAGTATAATTAGATAATTATAAGATAATATAATTAGAAAAAAACCAAATCCTATTTATTTTTAAGGAATAAACTAAACAAACCATGGATCAATCCAAGCGACCTTTTCGTAAATCCAAGCATAGACCTTTTCATAAATCCAAGCGATCTTTTCGTAGGCGTTTGCCCCCGATTCAACCGGGGGATCGAATTGATTATCGAAACATAACTTTACTTTGTCGATTTATTAGTGACCAAGGAAAAATCTTATCTAGACGAAGAAATAAAGTGACCTTGAAACAACAACGATTAATTACTATTGCTATAAAACAAGCTCGTATTTTATCTTCGTTACCTTTTATTAATACTTCCACAGGAGTGAAAATAAAGAAGTTGCCCGCGAAAGGCAGAAAGAACTTTAAGTCATATGGAAAGAAATAAAAGTCGACCGTGCGAGACGACAATAAATAAAAGGCGAGCGTGAGAGACAAAAAAATAGGCTTACTCTTTCTTCACTTGAACCAAAATTCACACCCGAACTGAAACGCAGATTGAGCCTTTGCTCGAAAAATCTGCTAATTCGGATTTGATTCTTGTCTCGTAAGACAAAAACAAATCAAAAATCGGGTAAGAAGGCAAACTTCAAATTTATTATTCAATGTGTTGATTCATACTTCTTTTGATTACTTTATTTTATCCTATTTTTTTCATTTTGACTCTACTTTCCCGGAGTTCATTCTCCGGGTAACTCCATTTAAATTACTCCGGCGGATTCCTTCCAATTTACTTGTGATTTTAGGATCTGATTTGAAATCAGATAAAGAAAATTTTTATTTGCTATAGCTATTTGGGCAAGCATTTTACGATTAAGAAGCAACTGTCTCTTGTATAAATCGTGAATTAATCGACTATAACGATAACTATAGGATACCCATCCTTCACGAATTACTGAATTTATTCGAGTGATCCACAAACAACGAAAATCTCTCTTTTGTCTATCCCTATCCCGATCAGACGAAGCCAAAGCTTTTATTTCTTGTTGAGTAATAAGCTTTGAAAGACTTGCCCCAGAGCTTGATACAACTAAACTCGTTTTTCGTCTACGTCTCCGAGCTATATATCCCCGGCTAATTCTCGTCATTGACTTATGCATAAATGAAACTTGGTGGAATAACTAAATTGATTTCCTTTCTTTCAATTATTCTTTTTCCTCTTCGTAGTCTATTAATAACAAAACGGGTTTCCAATGGACAAAGTCAAAATTCCAACGGCTTTGGCTACTATAACCTTCCCGACCACGATTTTTTCTTTTTTCTAGTCATTTCACCTCGAAATACGAAATTGTATTCTACTAGGTATGAAACTAAGAAATAGAAATTCTAACGAAATAGTGGATTCTATCGTTTCCATGGTTACTTCTTAAACGGTGAGGTCTTCTCTATACACCGGAGCCTTTCACTTTATCCATAGAAATATATAGAAAGTTCTCCCGGGAATCGAGTGATTCCGTCTTTATTCGAACTTTCTTTTTGATTCTTTATCTCTTTTTGATTCTCACTTTCTTTAAAGTATTGAGAGATACTCTCGAGCCGCAGGTCTTCTAAATCAATCAATGAAATTCATTTTTCAAAACCATCATCAGAAAAAATAGAATGATTTTCAAAGAGCCGAAAACGATTCGGTCATTTAGACGAACAAACTATTGGCTATTGGAAAGCGCAACACCTCAACGAGATGCCCTTATGATTTCAGGCCCATTGAGGTGTTACGCTTTCATGTTGACAACTTAATTCATACGATTACTACAGGGCTGAACCCAATTCGGAATATGAACCATAAAAGAAACTACAAAACCGATCACAAGAATACCAGTTACAGTACCTATTATCCCAAGAGGAATCCTTCCAAGTAGGCTAAGACTTGCCTTAATCAATTTGAATTTTCTTGAGAAAATTGATTATTGTTTGGAAAAATCTTCGGCGAAAAACGGCCGAATAAAAGAGACGCGGATCCGGTTTCTCTTCGAAACGCGGAAGAGGGAAAGGCGCTATGACTGTTTTCTCAAAACTCTCGCCGCAGAGAATACATTTCCGATGAGCGAATGCCTCACATCCCTCATAGGGAAGCAAACGCTCTTGTAAGGTTGTCGCAAAGTCCTTCAGCAAAGTCGAAAACAACTCACTTAAGTGAGGGGGTGCGATTAACGACATTTCGCGAAGTAGCTGGGACTCCAAAGTCTCGCCAGGACATAGATCCCAAGTTTTCACTTGGCCTAAAATTAGAATAAATTGTTTGTGAAAATTATAATTCCTAACAACCAGGATAAATAACTGCATCTTGATTCCATTCGCCAGATCGTCCGCATCTATCGTGGTAGCTACGATAGCGTAGAGCTGCTTGAGTTGACACGTTGAACCATCCAACCCAATTTGCTCTTCTAGCGTACAAGCAAAATGGCAATGAGTAGTAGTGACTTGACAATCATATTTATATATACATAGTATGTTCTTATATGCTATTTTAGATTTTTCGTTGATCGCCCATACTTCCATGAGAATAGTATCTGTGCGGAATTCGGGAGACAACCGTGACTCCTGTTCGATGTAGATTGCCCCTAATGTCAGTATCAGATGATCATGATAATCTGTCACCTTGTCTATTTGGCGTCCGTAGTACGGCTCAATCTCAAAGTTACCCAAACCTCCGTTTCCCCCAAATCCGTTTACCATATTCCTCCTTTGTTGTAGGTTTTATTTATTAGTGCTAATAAACACTTATGTATCCTGAAAACAATTGAAATCAAAACGATCAAGCTACCCCTTTTTCCTCTATGTAATTAACTTAGTATCGCAGTATCCTATCCCGACGGAATTTCCCTACCTTAGGACCTTTATAGTTCATGTTGGTAACATTATTCTTTCGAATTACTTCTCTTATGTCCATAGTAAGTACTACATTCTATCGAATTACTTCTCTTATGTCAATAGAAAGTACTACATTCTATCGAATTACTTCTCTTATGTCAATAAGACATTACTACATTCTCTCGAATTACTTCTATTATGTCCATAGTAATTACTACATTCTATCGAATTACTTCTCTTATGTCCATAGTAATTACTACATCTAATTTCTGTTAATAATCGCGTTGAGTTTCTGTACCCTTTGACTTAGGATTAAAAGGGTAGCAGAGAAGGGATATAACTCAGCGGTAGAGTGCCACCTTGACGTGGTGGAAGTCATCAGTTCGAGACTGATTATCCCTAAACTTAATGTGCGTTTTTCTATTTTTAGTTATAGGTTCAGATTCAAGGTGGGATTTGCGGAACACCAATTGGTAGAAAAAGACAAAATACAACGATACTTTGATGTGGAAACGTAAGACTAGTTTTTCGAATAGTAGTACAATTTCGAAGTAAAATGGACAAAGTCAAAATCCCAACGGCTTTGGCTACTATAACCTTCCCGCCCACGATTTTTTCTTTTTTCTAGGCATTTCACCTCGAAATAGAAAATTGTATTCTTTAATTCTATGAATTAATATCCATTTTTTCAAGTAGTTATTCTACTAAGAAATAGAAATTCTAACGAAATAGTGGATTCCATCGTTTCTATGGTTACTTCTTAAACGGTGAGGTCTTCTCTATACACCGGAGCCTTTCACTTTATTTAATGAATATTGTCCTTTCTCAAAAATTCATAAAGAAAGACAGAATGAATAAGGTCAAATTATTCGAAATAGGCCCTTGGAATGATGAACCAGTACGGACACACTTGCTGCCTCAACCTTCCCATTGCGTATTCTTACTTATTGAGTATAGAATAAATCTGCTTATCCTTTTTCCTACGAACGGAATTGTTCCATTATTCCCAATAGAATAAAACAAAGATGAATAGTAACCCTTGCTCTGAACGAATCCCCGAAGGGAGGGGGACATAACATAGTCAGAGTCTATTTCCAATGCAATAAAGTTGCGTAGTGTCTTTTTTTCTTTGAGAAAGGGGTATTTTCATGGGTTTGCCTTGGTATCGTGTTCATACTATCGTATTGAATGATCCCGGCCGGTTGCTTGCTGTTCATATAATGCATACAGCTCTGGTTGCTGGTTGGGCCGGTTCGATGGCTCTATATGAATTAGCAGTTTTTGATCCTTCTGACCCCGTTCTTGATCCAATGTGGAGACAGGGTCTCTTCGTTATACCCTTCATGACTCGTTTAGGAATAATCAATTCATGGGGTGGTTGGGGTATCACAGGAGGGACTATAACATATCCGGGTATTTGGAGTTACGAAGGTGTGGCCGGAGCGCATATTGTGTTTTCTGGCTTGTGCTTTTTAGCAGCTATCTGGCATTGGGTGTATTGGGATCTCGAAATATTTACTGATGAACGGACAGGAAAACCTTCTTTGGATTTGCCCAAGATTTTTGGAATCCATTTATTTCTGGCGGGGGTGGCTTGCTTTGGTTTTGGTGCATTTCATGTAACAGGCTTGTATGGTCCTGGAATATGGGTGTCCGATCCTTATGGACTAACTGGAAAAGTACAATACGTAAATCCAGCGTGGGGCGTGGAAGGTTTTGATCCTTTTGTTCCGGGAGGAATAGCCTCTCATCATATTGCGGCTGGAACATTGGGTATATTAGCAGGCCTCTTCCATCTTAGTGTCCGACCACCCCAACGCCTATACAAAGGATTGCGTATGGGCAATATTGAAACTGTGCTTTCCAGTAGTATCGCGGCTGTCTTTTTTGCAGCTTTTGTTGTTGCCGGAACGATGTGGTATGGTTCAGCAACTACTCCCATTGAATTATTTGGACCTACTCGTTATCAATGGGATCAAGGGTACTTCCAGCAAGAGATATATCGAAGAGTTAGTACTGGCTTAGCCGAAAATCAAAGTTTATCAGAAGCTTGGTCTAAAATTCCTGAAAAATTAGCCTTTTATGATTACATCGGCAATAATCCGGCAAAAGGGGGATTATTCAGGGCGGGTTCAATGGATAACGGGGATGGAATAGCGGTTGGATGGTTAGGACATCCTATTTTTAGAGATAAAGAAGGGCGTGAACTTTTTGTACGTCGGATGCCCACTTTTTTTGAAACATTTCCGGTCGTTTTGGTAGATGGAGCGGGGATTGTTCGAGCCGACGTTCCTTTTCGAAGGGCAGAATCGAAG